AGGTGATTCTAACAATCTTTCTAGTTACTTCGTTCTCTATTTCTATTTGAGAGGATCCTAAGGAAAAGGATTTTGTTTCCACCGAGCTAAAACAATATGGCGATGTCTCTAATAAACCAAAGACATCGTTGAATAGCTATTTTGCTTCAATTTCTTTCTTTAGACATCCAAAAAAAAAATGGAAGATTTAGTTACGATTGGAAATTGACTTTTTATCTTCAGCCATGGATCCTTTACTCATACTTATTCAATTGGAAGTCTTGATCCAATTCAAAAATTATGTTTCGCAATTTCATAATCCAACTTTTCAATTTATAACTGACTCATGGATACAAATCACGAGAATGTGTATTTTTTTCTCGACTTTATCATTGAGAGGTAAAGGATTAAATCCTTTTAAGAAATAAATTTTTTGATCGGAATATGAATAAAACCGAAAGACCCTTTAACTATTAAAGGGCTAATAGAACGAATCACACTTTTACCACTAAACTATACCCGCTACAATATGATTATTGTATACAAATGGAGCTTTTGTCGAACAAGATAATTGAGCATGATCAAGATAAGATCATCAAAGAATCATCAAACTTGGAGTGTTGAACTTTTTCGTGGGTAGATAAAAATTTAATGAGATTTGGAAAAGAGGCTTCATTTAATTTCAATTAAATAACTAAAGTTTTCTTTTTTGCTGAAAGAAGATAGATACGGATCGAAAAAAACACTACAATCATAACAGAAAAATGCATTGTCCAGAATCTATAGTTTCTTTTTTAGTTCGGAAAATGAAATAAAATATAACAAGAAAAAAAATGGAAACAGTTTTTATTCTTTTTGTTGTTGCTTGAATATAAAATATTCAATTGAATATAATATTGAATATAATAATATAATAAAAAAAATATTTGTGTTTTCAAATCAGATTCATTATTTATCTATAATTCGTTAGAACAAAAAAAAAAGGCCCGGCTAGGTACTGACCAGGCCAGGCCATCAGAATAACAAGGGCCTTTCGAACAAAATCAACATAAGAGAGTCTTCCTTATTTTTCTTTAGTTCGATTAGTGGCGGGCTCGAGCCCCTCTTTTAGTTTAGAATAGAGAAAAAAGAAAGAGAAAGACTCCTTACATTATGTGTAATGTAGTAATTACCTTTTGCAATTGGGAGAGATGGCTGAGTGGACTAAAGCGTCGGATTGCTAATCCGTTGTACGAGTTATTTGTACCGAGGGTTCGAATCCCTCTCTTTCCGTTTCCGTTAATGACTTGCTTTATTTTATTTTTCAATTTTGAAAATCTTAGTTAAGCGTGTGGAATAGATAAAATCCTAAGAAAATTGGAAAATTTCCCAAGGAAAACCTTTTGGATTTTATTCTTCACGTCCAGGATTACGCCCCGGATCATTAGATAGGAATCCAAAGATAAAGAGAGAAACAAAAAATATTACTACGGTATAAACGAAGAGTTTCAGAGTAAGCATTACACAATCTCCAAGATGATTTTTTGGAAAAAAAAAAAAGAGAATAGATCTTCCATTTTTCTACCACATATCCTATTTTGACACCACGAAATCAGGTTTTTTTTCATGAATTGTCACAAATTCATTTGTTTTTCATTATCAAAAACTTCTTTCATATCCAAATTCGATATTGTGGGAGACCCTAATGGGGTTAGGGTCTTTCACTGGAAAGGGGGTCAAAAATGAGGAAATGGGGGTAAGCCGGATTTATGGCGACTATCCAAGAATTTCAGTGTGCTAATCTAGGATTCATACTCTAAAACTTATTTGATTTTCTCAATTGTTAGAATTTTTCTCGAAGAAATCATGCATTTTCTAAGATATTATTATATTTTCTAAGATATTATTATTAAGGATCTCATCGAAAACTTACAGCAGCTTGCCAAACAAAAGCTAAGAGAAAAAAAAGCACAGGTATGACTGGCATAACATCTACGATTGGATTCAAAAAAGCATACGCTTCAGGCAATTTGCCGAAGAAAAAACTACTCGAATAAAGGGCAGAATTAATACAGATCAAACTAACGATATTAAGCATAACAGACATTTTGTTCTTGGAGATAATTGCATTTTGATTGAGTTTTTGATATAAGGAACAAGGAAGAAAGTAAGTAAGGTAGACAAAAAATCCTTCTTTTTCTTTGAACCCACCCAATCAAAAATCCTCCAATTCTCAAAGGAGAATAGAAGAAATCATACTTTCATACAATATCTTAATTGAATTCTATGTAATGATCAATAAATTAAGTTGAATTCTATATCTATATGTATCAAAATCCTAGTACCAATCTATTCTATAGATATATAGATATTTGGACTGGAGTTGACAAACAACCAATACCAATATTATTGTTTCTTAGTGTAGATTAGAAATTGAAATGGGGCGTGGCCAAGTGGTAAGGCAACGGGTTTTGGTCCCGCCATTCGGAGGTTCGAATCCTTCCGTCCCAGTACATATCCAATTTTTTATGCTCCATTATGACTATAGAAAGAAGTAGGTCAGTGGATAGGAGTAAATCCGTATTCATTTTAATATCTGTGTCTGTTCGAATCTCATTAACAAATGATCAAGTTACATATCATATAGAAATATGTTATGGAGCCGATATATTTTCTTTGAATCTCATTTTAGTTAGGTATTTCGTGTTTGGTTCTAAGTAAAAATTGGAAATCTACAGAACAATTGAGGCAAGGGTGATTTCCCCTATCACCCTTTTATTCACTTTATGATAAGAGTCGATTATTGTGAAATATTACTTAATCCCATGTTAAACAAAATCTAGAAATATATATCATCTAAAATATATAAAATGAGGAAATATTTCGCTTATATGGTATGTATCGTTCTATTTCAATGAAAATAATTTTTCGGTTTTTGTGAAAAAGATTTTTGATACCTTAAATTATTTAAATTCTATATTATAGAATATCTATAACAGTGACAACTCTTCAGTCTATCTGATAGATACGAAAAACCCTCCTTATTTTTTTTATTTTCGTAATTTGATTTTCGTAATCAGACGAAAAGAATAAAGATTCAAATCTTAACTTAGATTATTTTTTTATCCATCTCATGAAAAAGAATTGTATTTCGTTTTTCTTTTCTTTTATCTATTTAAAAATGATGAGTCAATTCAAAAAGAAAGCCTTATCTTCCTATGAAGATCAAACGTCATGCTTATTGTCCAATTTTCTTCAAATTAAATAATCAAATTAAATAATGATGTCTAAATAGGAAACTTTTTCAATTTCAATTAGAACTATTTTTATTAAATATTTTTAATGATTGCTTGTAAGTGGAATCTTTATTTGGTACTCAAAAAGTAGGAAATCGTTTAATCTATCCTGTTGAGTCACTTGAAGATGCAGATTAAAAAAGTTATTCGTTTATATATTTCGATTTCTTGCTATTATCTATATATTATTTATGTATGTGAAAGATGCTGTCTTGCTAAGACTTTTTCAGAAAAATCGTTTCATATCATATTATCATATATAGAAGAAAAAGCCTAGATTACGATGTCTATGTACAACTGAACCAATGACTATTCATGATTCCATAATTGAATCAATTCCATACCGGTTCCAAATTAGAGGAATATTATGTTAAAACTTCGTTTGAAACGATGTGGTAGAAAGCAACGTGCGACTTGAAGGACACGATCCGTTGTGGATTTTTCCATCCACCATTTTGATTTATCTAAGGATGAGAGTGCTCTTGGCTCGACATTGTTTGTTCTGTTACACTCGATTTTTTGTTGGGTTGTAAATAGTCCACGATGAAGCTCGAGTAGAAAGGATTAATTCATTTCTCGGGGGCAAGGATCTAGGGTTAATGCCAATTAATCGGAACAACTTCGTAAACGTATCTTCCATATATAGAAATCGAAAGGATCCAATTCGAGCAAGTTTCCAATTCAAAAGCAAGACTTGTTAGAATTTAGCAAACTTTTTCGATTCAAAGTGTATCACACGTGAATCAACTGTCCGTAGGATTCTTTGATAGAAAGAAATCAAAAAAAAAGGGGTATGTTGCTGCCACTTTGAAAGGATTAAGAAGCACCGAAGTAATGTCTAAACCCAATGATTTAAAATAAGGATAAAGGATCTAAGAACAAGGAAAGACCTTTTTAATTGTCTCGATAGTCTCACTAATTGGATCAGACTAAAGAATCCAAATCGAATTTGAAACGAGACAAAAGACAAACAAAACAAAAGGGGTTAAAGACCACTCAATAAATGAAAGTGACTAAAGATTTTTCCTTTGAGCTATTTGAGAGTTATCCAACTTGAGTTATGAGTACGAATGGTTTCTTTTTCATTTTCAGGAAGGAAAAAAGACTGAAATCAGAGTCTAATTGATTTTCTAGGCCCATTTGTCATTTAATTTATTAGAATTGCATACATAGACAAAACTTCGAAGCAAATCATTTTTCTCGAGCCGTACGAGGAGAAAACTTCCTATACGGTTCTAGGGGGGGTGTTGGTCATCTACATCTATCCCAATGAGCCGTCTATCGAATCGTTGCAATTGATGTTCGATCCCGAAGAGAAGGAAAAGATCTTAGAAAAGTGGGGTTTTATGATCCAATGAAGAATCAAACTTATTTAAACGTTCCTCTTATTCTATATTTCCTTGAAAAAGGTGCTCAACCCACAGGAACTGTTCAGAATCTTTTAAAGAAAGCGGAAGTTTTTAAGTAACTTCCGTCTAATCAAACGAAATTCAATTAAAGAAAGACTAAGGGGGGGGGTAGCAACTTGTATATAACTTTGTATAATTTTGCTCGACTTGTTTTTTGATTTCCCCCCCCCTACTGCTGTAATTGTTTCCGTTGAATCCGATATCTAGAACGACAAAACCTTAGTTTATTGATTTTCTAAATAGCAAATTCGGACATTTCCTTCAATTGTGTGGTTTTCATTGGAACTCAACTAACCAACAAGGAATCCACTTTGCTTATTCCACTTAGATTCATGAA